CGAAGATAAAAAAGAGAAGGACAAAAAAGAAGATAAGAAAAAAAAAGAACAAGCACGGATAAATATAGCAGAAGCCTGGGACACCATTCCATTCGCGCAAGTAATAAGAGGTTCCATGTTAATAACACAATCAATTCTTAGAAAATATATTTTTTTACCATTTTACATAATAGTCAAAAATATTGGACGTATCCTATTATTGCAAATTCCCGAATGGTCTGAAGATCTACAGGAATGGAATCGAGAAATGCATATTAAATGTACCTATAATGGTGTTCAATTATCAGAAACCGAATTTCCAAAAAATTGGTTGACAGATGGTATTCAGATAAAAATCCTATTTCCTTTTTGTCTGAAACCTTGGCACAGATCTAAACTAGGATTTTCTGATAGATATTTAAAGAAAAAACAAAACGCATCTTTTTATTTTTTAACAGTTTGGGGAATGGAAACTAACCTCCCCTTTGGTTCTCCCCGAAAAGGATCTTCCCTTTTTGACTTTTTTGACCCTGTTATTAGGGAACTGGAAAAAAAACTTGTAAAATGCAAAAATGTATATTTTCTAACTCTAAAAATTTTAAAGGAAAAAACAAAATTGTTTCTAACAATTTCAAAAGAAACAAAAACATGGTTTGTCGAAAATTTTTTATTTATAAAAAGACTAATAAAAGAACTTTCCAAAGTAAATATAATTCTATTATTGGGATTAAGAAAAGTATATGAGTCGAATGAAAGTACAGCCGAAAAAGATTCTATAATAAGCAATGAGATAATTAATGAATCCTTTAATCAAATTGAATTTCCACATTGGACAAATTCTTCACTAACAGAAAAAAAAAAGAAGAATATCACTGATAGAACAAGCACAATCAGAAATCAAATAGAAAGAATTACAAAAGCGAAAACAAAAATAAACCCGGTAATCTATATTAATCCTGACAAAAGAAGTTCTAGCTATAATACGGAGAGATTCGAATTTTCCAAATCGTTTTGGAAAGTATTAAAAAAACAAAATGACCGATTAGTCTCGAAATTCGATTCTTTTATAAAAAATTTCGTCGAAAAAATATATATAGATATTTTTTTATTTATCATTAATATTCCCAGAATCAATACACAATCTTTTTTTGAATCAAAAAAAAAAATTAGGGATACGGCCATTAATATTAATGAAACAAATTACGAAAGAATTAATAAACAAAACCACAATACAATTGAATTTATTTCAAGTATAAAAAAATCAATTGCTAATATTAACAATAAGACAAATTCACATCTTTTTTGTGATTTATCCTATTTGTCCCAAGCATATGTTTTTTATAAATTATCACAAACTCAAGCTATTAACTTTAACTTGTATAAATTAAGGTCTGTTTTTCACTATCGCGAGACATATTTTTTTCTTAAGAATGAAATAAAACACTTTTTCGCAAGACAAAGATTAATTGATTCTGAATTAAATTCTAAAAAACTTACGAATTATCCAATGGATCAATGGAAAGGGTGGTTAAAAGAACATTATCAATATAATTTATCCAAAATTAGGTGGTCTAAATTGATATCAGTAAAATGGCGAAATAGAATTAAGCAACATAAGATGATTCAAAATCCAAATTACAAATCGAATTTATATGAAAAAGATCCATTAATTCATTCCAAAAAACAAAAAGATTCCAAAGTATATTTATTATTCATATTGAATCAAAAAGAGAATTTTCAAAAAAACTCTCGATATGACCTTTTGTCATATAAATATATTAATTATGAAAATAGGGGAAACTCATTTATTTATGAATCACCATTTGAACGAAAGGTAAATAAGACCCCAGAATTTTTTTCTAATTCTAACACACATAAACACAACCCTTTTGATAGAGTAGAAAATACTCCTATCAATCATTATCTGGAAAGGAGCGATATTAGATATAGAAAAAATGATTATGATAGAAAATATTTTAATTGGAAAATTATCAATTTTTATCTTATAAAAAAAGTTGATATTGAGACTTGGGTCAAGATGAATACCAGGAGTAATCAAAATAATAAAATGGATAATAAGAATTATCAAATAAGTGATAAAAACGGCCTTTTTTATCTTACACATTTGAAAAATAAAAATGCAAATCCGAAAATAAACTCTCGAAGTCAAAAACCTCCTTTTTTGGATTGGATGGGAATGAATGACGAAATACTAAATCGCCCCATTTCAGATTTGGAACTTTGGTTCTTTCCAGAATTCCTACTACTATATAATCTATATAAAACAAAACCATGGGTTATCCCAAGCAAAGTATTTATTTGCAATTTAAATCTAAATGAAAATGTTGTTAGTGAAAATAAAAACATCACTGGAAAAGAATGTGTTATATCATCAAATAAAAACATAAAGAATAAAAAGCTAAATCAAAAAGAAAAGGAACTAGCCGCAAGACGAGGAGATCGTAGATCAGACGCACAAAAAAATCAAGGGAATCTTGGAGCCTCTCTCCCAAGAAAACAAAAAAAGCAGAGTGAAGAAGGTTATGCAGTATCAGAACTAAAAAAGGGTAAAAAGAAAAAACAATACAAAAAACAATACAAAAGTAAGACAGAAGCAGAACTAGATTTATTTCTGAAACGTTATCTTCTCTTTCAATTACGGTGGGGCAATGCTTTAAATCAAAGAATGATCAATAATGTCAAAATATATTGTCTCTTGCTTAGACTGAAAAATCCAAGAAAAATTACTATATCTTCGATTCAAAGAAGAGAAATGAGTTTGGATATAATGCTGATTCAAAAGAATTTGAGTCTTGTAGAATTGATCAAAAGGGGAGTATTAGTTATCGAACCCGCCCGTCTGTCTGTAAAAAATGATGGGCAATTTCTTATGTATAAAACTTTAGGTATTTCGTTGGTTCATACAAGTAAACAGCAACCTAATCAAGGATACCGAGAAGAAGACTATGTTGATACAAATCATTTTGATTTACTTGTTCCTGAAAATATTTTATTGTCCAGACGTCGTAGAGAGTTCAGAATTCTAATTTGTTTCAATTCAAAGACTAAAAAAAATAGGAATCTTGTTGATATACCTTCATTATTTTGGCCCAAGAACAACTGTAGTCAATTGTTGGACAAAGAGAAAGATCTTGATAAAGATAAAAATGAATTAATTAACTTAAAGTTTTTTCTTTGGCCTAATTATCGATTAGAAGATTTAGCTTGTCTGAATCGCTATTGGTTTGATACCACTAATGGTAGCCGTTTCAGTATTTTAAGGATACAGATATACCCGTGGTTGAAAAGTCATTAATAGTACATTTTTCGTATATATGCTCTAGGATAGAGGATATATAAAAAGAAACGGATTCAAGCATCACCTGTCTTACATTCCATTCAACTATAGATACTAAAACCAATAACGTGTCAATTAGACCTAGAAATATATTATCAAAAGCTTATTTATTTTTGGGCTAAATTATGTCCTTTTCTGAATGGAAAAATGTACCACATTTATGTATTCCTCTATCTGAATCAACTTAAATTTTAAACTGGATTGATTAATATGAATTGATAAACGTAGGAGTTAATAAAGAAATTCACGCATATACTGCATTAAAATTAATAACATTATTATTACTCATTGGTAAAATCCATATCTGTAAGGTGCGAAGGGAGAATTTTTTATGCTAAAAAATACACTCATTTCGGAAGACGAAAACCGAGGTTCTGTTGAATTTCAAGTATTCTGGTTTACTAATAAGATCCAGAGACTTACTTCACATTTGGAACTGCACAAAAAAGACTACTTATCTCAGAGAGGTTTACGAAAAATATTGGGAAAACGTCAACGACTGTTGGCTTATTTGGCAAAAAAAAATACAGTACGTTATAAAGAATTAATTGGTAAGTTGAATATTCGAGAAATAAAAACTCGTTAATTGCAAAAGCCGCTGACTTTTCATTTTTAGTACTTAGTTTATTTGGTTAAATTTTTGAATTTTGATTAATTTCTTTTAACTTTCAACAATTTATGGAAGAATGAATCGTTAAAAAACTTATGAATGTAACAGCTACAAGAAAAGACTTAATGAGAGTCAATATGGGACCTCAACACCCATCAATGCATGGTGTTCTTCGACTCATCGTTACTCTAGACGGCGAAGATGTTGTTGATTGTGAACCAATATTAGGTTATTTACACAGAGGGATGGAGAAAATTGCTGAAAATCGAACAATTATACAATATTTGCCCTATGTAACTCGCTGGGATTATTTAGCTACTATGTTCACAGAAGCAATAACCGTAAATGGGCCTGAACAATTAGGCAATATTCAAGTACCTAAACGAGCTAGTTATATCCGAGTCATTATGTTGGAGTTGAGTCGGATAGCTTCCCATTTGTTATGGCTTGGCCCTTTTATGGCAGATATTGGCGCACAAACGCCTTTCTTCTATATTTTTCGAGAAAGAGAATTGATATATGACCTATTCGAAGCTGCTACCGGTATGCGAATGATGCATAATTTTTTTCGTATCGGAGGAGTAGCTGCTGATCTTCCTTATGGATGGATAGATAAATGTTTGGATTTTTGCGATTACTTTTTAACAGGGATTACTGAATATCAAAAGCTTATTACACGTAATCCTATTTTTTTAAAACGAGTTGAGGGCGTAGGGGTTGTTGCCGGGGAAGAAGCACTAAATTGGGGTTTATCGGGACCGATGCTACGAGCTTCCGGAATACAATGGGATCTTCGTAAAGTTGATCATTATGAGTGTTACTATGAATTGGATTGGGAAGTTCAATGGCAAAAAGAGGGCGATTCGTTAGCTCGTTATTTAGTGCGAATCGGCGAAATGATAGAATCCGTAAAAATTATACAACAGGCTCTGGAAGGAATTCCGGGGGGACCATATGAAAATTTGGAAATCCGCCGCTTTGATAGAGTAAAAGATCCCGAATGGAATGATTTTGAATATCGGTTTATTAGTAAAAAACCTTCTCCAGCCTTTGAATTATCTAAACAAGAACTTTATGTTAGAGTCGAAGCCCCAAAGGGCGAATTGGGAATTTTTTTGATAGGAGATCCAGGCGTTTTTCCATGGAGATGGAAAATTCGTCCACCGGGATTTATCAATTTGCAAATTCTTCCTCAGTTAGTTAAAAGAATGAAATTGGCTGATATTATGACAATACTAGGTAGTATAGATATCATTATGGGAGAAGTTGATCGTTAAAATGATTAAAATGATAATGGATACAACTGAAATACAAGCTATTAATCCCTTTTCCAGATTGGAATCCTTAAAAGCGATCTATGGGATCCTATGGATACTTGTCCCTATTTTTGGTCTTGTATTAGGAATTACAATAGGTGTACTGGTGATTGTTTGGTTAGAACGAGAGATATCTGCAGGGATACAACAACGTATCGGACCTGAATACGCTGGCCCTTTAGGAATTCTTCAAGCGCTAGCGGATGGTGTAAAACTACTTTTCAAAGAAAATCTTCTTCCATCTAGGGGAGATCCCCGTTTATTCAGTATCGGACCATCCATAGCAGTCATATCCATTTTACTAAGCTATTCAGTAATTCCGTTTGGCTATCACTTTGTTCTATCGGATCTTACTATTGGTGTTTTTTTATGGATCGCCATTTCAAGCGTTGCTCCTGTTGGACTTCTTATGTCGGGATATGGCTCAAATAATAAATATTCCTTTTTAGGTGGTCTAAGGGCTACTGCTCAATCAATTAGTTATGAAATACCATTAACTCTGTGTGTATTATCAATATCTCTACGTGTGATTCGCTGAGACACAAAATTTCCTCTCTATTTTTTCTTATATAAATGTCCATTTTTCATTATTTTTTTTTGTTGATGGCTTAAAGCAGATAGTTATATGGGTGAGCAAAAACGGCTTAAAAATTTGCAGTAAAAAAGGTTAAGTCTCATTTCCTACGTACAAGGATTAATTAAACATAAGCAGTAGAGACTGTTTACCCCAAGATTCGCTACTTAGGCATGATGACTTGAAGCGGGTTCAAAAGACCAACTCCACGGTATTTATATTTTAGTATCTATTACGACAGGTTTATTAACATAAGGGTAGGTTGAACAAAAACGAGTGGATGATTAGGAAGACTAAAATACACAAAGGATTCGTAAAGAGTTGGTAATGTAGATTTGGTAAGTTACCCAAAAGGTGATTTCTGTATCTAAAAAGAAATTTGATTGGGGCTTTAGGTTGGTAGAAACACTCAGGAAGTATTCCCCACAATTTCGATCCAAAGTATGCTCCTATTCACTGATTAAGTAAATAACTATCACGAACGAGATAATCTTTTATTTTGGTTAAAGTTAAAGCCCCTTTTATTTTATGAGTTATGAAGAAAGGAGAATAGGAACGGAATAAAAAAGAAGAATTACAAAAAAGGGAGTCTTTTTTTCATTCTTTTTCATATATATATATATTTTGAGTTCTAAAGAGAGAACTCTTTTCACGAGTTCTGAATTAGAATGTAAGGTCTAATTCTTTTTCGTAAATTGAAAAAAAAAAATAGGTTGAAATATCTATGCACTATTGTTATAAAAATATTCTAAACAGTCTTTTATTCAAAGATCAGATTATTGATCAACAAAAAAATGACATTTTACATTTTTATGATTAAAAAAAGATAAGATCAATTCAGAAGCGATTTTTTAATATTTTATTAAATTTAACTATTTTAAATATATAAAATTTAATTTAATATTTAATATATAAAATATATATATTTATATATATTTTATATTTAAGTAGAGCAAACAGAATTTCGTTGGTATAATTCGGAACCTTAAAATAAGTATCCTCCAAAAAAATATCAAGATAAATAATAACGAGATACCCTTACCTTAAATTTATTTGTAACCTCTGAGGAGCCGTATGAGGTGAAAATCTCATGTACGGTTCTGTAATAGCGATGTGAACATTGGTGTTATCATCGACTATGATTATCTAATAGTCCAAGTACAGTTGATATAGTTGAAGCCCAATCAAAATATGGTTTTTGGGGGTGGAATTTATGGCGTCAACCTATAGGGTTTATCATTTTTTTAAGTTCTTCACTAGCCGAGTGTGAGAGATTACCTTTTGATTTACCAGAAGCAGAAGAAGAATTAGTAGCGGGTTATCAAACGGAATATTCGGGTATCAAATTTGGTTTATTTTACGTTGCTTCGTATCTAAATCTACTAGTTTCTTCATTATTTGTAACAGTTCTTTACTTAGGAGGTTGGAATCTTTCTATCGCATACGAATTCATTCCTAAGCTTTTTGATATCAATAAAGCGGGTAGAGTCTTTGTAACAATAATTGGTATACTTATTACATTAGCTAAAACTTATTTGTTCTTGTTTATTCCTATTGCAACAAGATGGACTTTACCAAGGCTACGAATGGACCAACTATTAAGTCTTGGGTGGAAATTTCTTTTACCTATTTCATTAGGTAATTTATTATTAACAACTTCGTTTCAACTTCTTTCACTGTAAAATACTACAATATTCTGTATTCACGACTTGTCTCAAACAAGAGAAAGAAACAAGCATAAAAACTTTTTATTTTATTTATCTATATTCACGACATGTTTTCTATGGTAACTGAGTTCATAAATTATGGTCAACAAACAGTACGAGCTGCCAGGTACATTGGTCAAGGTTTCATGATTGCCCTATCTCATGCCAATCGTTTACCTATAACTATTCAATATCCCTACGAAAAGTTGATCACACCTGAGCGTTTCCGAGGCCGAATCCATTTTGAATTTGATAAATGCATTGCTTGTGAAGTATGTGTTCGTGTATGTCCTATAGATCTACCCGTTGTTGATTGGAAATTGGAAACTGATATTCGAAAGAAACGATTGTTTAATTACAGTATTGATTTTGGAATCTGTATATTTTGTGGTAATTGTGTTGAGTATTGTCCAACAAATTGTTTATCAATGACTGAAGAATATGAACTTTCTGCTTATGATCGTCATGAGTTGAATTACAATCAAATTTCGTTAGGTCGGTTACCGACATCAGTAAGTGACGATTACACAATTCGAACAATTTCGAATTTACCTAAAATAAAAAATGGATAAAACCAATTCATTGATTCAAAAAATAAAAAATAAATAAGGTCTCATTTGGATCTAAAAGAATAATTTCATCAAGCCAAACTTTTAATCAGTTGTTTAAAAGTTTCTGGATAGAAAATTTGTTCCTTTATCTATATTTCTATATTTCTATATTAGAGTAAAGTATTCTTTAGGATATTAAATGAGAGTACTCCAATAACACTATCTACAGCAACTCATATTGCATTTACTTAAAAGAAGTTTCATAAAAAAAAGTAGTCACTTCTTTTTTCCTGCTACGGTCAATAAAGTCATGAAATATTTCAATTTATATATTTTTTTTAATGAATTTATCTGGACCAATACATGGTTTTCTTTTAGTCTTTCTAGGATCGGGTCTAATTTTAGGAGGTCAGGGAGTGGTATTACTTTCCAATCCAATTTATTCTGCCTTTTCGCTGGGATTAGTTCTTGTTTGTATATCTTTATTATATCTTCTATTGAACTCCTACTTTGTAGCTGCTGCGCAGTTACTCATTTACGTAGGAGCTATCAATGTTTTAATCATTTTTGCTGTGATGTTCATGAACGGTTCAGAATATTCCAAAGAGGAAAATCTTTGGAATATTGGCGATGCAATTACCTCGATAGTTTGTACAACTCTTTTTATTTCACTAATTAGTACTATTCTAGATATGTCATGGGACGCTATTATTTGGACTACAAAATCAAACCAGATTCTAGAGCAAGATTTGATAACTAATAATCAACAAATTGGGGTTCATTTATCAACAGATTTTTTTCTTCCATTTGAACTTGTTTCAATAATTCTTTTAGTTGCTTTAATAGGTGCAATTCGTGTAGCCCGTCAATAGTAAATAAGCAATTCACGTATCGACTACTTGTTATATGTGATTCAATCGATTCGATTGAATTGGTGTTTAGATTGAACTGAATAAGATTGATAAGGAGTTGGTTAATGATGCTCGAACATATACTTGTGTTGAGTGCTTATTTATTTTCTATTGGGATCTATGGATTGATCACAAGTCGAAATATGGTTAGAGCTCTTATGTGTCTTGAACTTATATTGAATGCAGTTAATATCAATTTTGTAACATTTTCTAATTTTTTTGATAATCGTCAATTAAAGGGGGACATTTTCACAATTTTTGTTATAGCTATTGCAGCCGCTGAAGCAGCTATTGGACTGGCTATTGTTTCATTAATTTATCGTAACCGAAAATCGACTCGTATTAATCAATCGAATTTGTTGAATAATTAGATGAATTCCAATAGTCATAAGGTAATTCTAATTAGTAAGGTAATTCTAATTAGTATATTTGCTACATTAAGGTATGATAGTGTTTACAAAAACCTAAGAAATCAAAGTATCTTGGACTCTTGTTATAAATCAATCCAGTTATAAATCAATCCAGAAGTACATTGATTAGAAAAATTCTGATAACTTTTTGATTCGTCTGGTATCTAATATAGGGTTTATTTATAAGCTTACTAGGTCGAAAATTTCTGACATTCAAAATGTATAGATTCAATGTCACATTCAGTAAAGATTTATGATACGTGTATAGGCTGTACTCAATGTGTCCGAGCCTGCCCCACCGATGTATTAGAAATGATACTCTGGGACGGGTGTAAAGCTAAACAAATTGCTTCTGCTCCAAGAACAGAAGACTGCGTTGGTTGTAAAAGATGTGAATCGGCCTGTCCAACCGAGTTCTTGAGCGTTCGAGTTTACTTATCTCATGAAACAACGCGCAGTATGGGTCTAGCTTATTGATACATGCGAGAAAATTTTACTTGAATCTAGTTGAATTTATTTGATTTTTTTACCGACAAACTCGTGCTCAAACTAGTTTGAGCACGAGTTTGTCTGGTCCAAGTGTATCTTGTATTTACCACGAATTTTTTTACTTGGTTAACAACAATTGTAATTTTGCCAATATTTGGTGGTTCCTTAATCTTTTTTCTTCCCCATAGAGGCAATAAGGTCATTCGTCAGTATACAATATTTATATGTATCCTCGAACTTCTTCTAACGACTTATACATTCTGTTATCATTGCCAAATAGATAACCCATTAATCCAACTAGCAGAGGATTATAAATGGATACAGTTTTTTGATTTCGATTGGAGATTAGGAATAGACGGACTTTCTATAGGACTTATTTTACTAACGGGATTTATCACTACCTTAGCAACTTTAGCAGCTTGGCCAGTTACTCGAGATTCTCGATTATTTCATTTCCTGATGTTAGCAATGTACAGTGGTCAAATAGGATCATTTTCTTGTCGGGACCTTTTACTTTTTTTCATCATGTGGGAGTTAGAATTAATTCCCGTTTATATACTTCTATCTATGTGGGGAGGAAAAAAACGTCTGTACTCAGCTACAAAATTTATTTTGTACACAGCGGGGGGTTCTGTTTTTCTCTTAATGGGAGTTTTGGGTATTGCTTTATATGGTTCCAATGAACCAACATTAAATTTTGAAACGTTAACTAATCAGTCATATCCGGTAGCCTTGGAAATAATATTCTATATTGGATTTTTTATTGCTTTTGCTGTCAAATCGCCGATTATACCCCTACACACATGGTTACCAGATACACACGGAGAAGCACATTACAGTACTTGTATGCTTCTGGCCGGAATCTTATTAAAAATGGGAGCATATGGGTTGGTGCGGATCAATATGGAATTATTATCTCACGCCCATTCTCTATTTTCGCCGTGTTTAGTAATAATAGGTACAATGCAAATAATCTATGCAGCTTCAACATCCCTTGGTCAACGGAATTTAAAAAAAAGAATAGCCTATTCTTCCGTCTCTCATATGGGTTTCATAATTATAGGCATCGGATCTATAACCGATACAGGACTCAATGGAGCTCTTTTGCAAATAATATCACATGGATTTATTGGTGCTGCACTTTTTTTCTTGGCAGGTACCACTTATGATAGACTACGCCTTGTTTACCTTGACCAAATGGGCGGAATAGCTATTCGAATGCCAAAAATATTCACGATGTTCAGTAGCTTTTCCATGGCTTCCCTTGCATTACCGGGGATGAGTGGTTTTGTTGCGGAATTAATAGTATTTTTTGGAATAATTACCAGTCAAAAATTTCTTTTAATGCCAAAAATACTAATTACTTTTGTAATGGCAATTGGAATGATATTAACTCCTATTTATTCATTATCTATGTCACGACAAATTTTCTATGGATACAAGTTCTTTAATATTCAAAATTGTTCTTTTGTTGATTCTGGACCGCGCGAGTTATTTCTTTCGATTTCGCTCTTTTTACCCATACTAGGTATTGGTATATACCCTGATTTTCTTTTTTCACTATCGGTTGACAAGGTCGAAGTTATTCTATCTAATTCTTTTTTATAAATAGTTTTTATAACTAAAACAAAAAGCCTATGATTTTTAAATCGTTCATTTTAGAGTTAAAAAGTTCTAGAATGAAAAAAGAAAATTTTGCTCGTCAATTTATAAGTAAAGTTAAAAAAAAATGAATTTTAACCCAATATGGGCAATGCGCACGAACCGTGTGAATCAAATATTTTATTTGATTCACACGGTTCGCATAAAGTTTTATAGTATATATACGCCATACTCAGTCGGATTCGAAAGATCTTTTCTTGAATTCAGTTAGAAAATGAACCATAACTATGTAACCCTATTCCTAATAAATTGACCCCAAAATAGCAAATCCAAATTATAAGAAAGCCTATAAATGCTACAATTGCTGAGTTGGAACCCTGCATATTTCTAGTTGTTCGGGTATGTAAATAAATTGCGAATATGGTCCAAGTAATAAATGCCCAAGTTTCTTTTGGGTCCCAATTCCAATATGATCCCCATGCTTCGTTAGCCCACACTGCGCCTGAAAGAATACCTATGGTTAAAAATAGAAACCCTAGACTAATAACCCGATAACTCCAACAATCCAATTGTTGAATCAATTGACACTTGTAATAATTCTTAGCAGAAAAAAAAGAAGTATTTGGGAAAAGATTCGTTCTTTCATTCTTGATTTCACCAATGAAAAAATATTCATTTAATAATAATAAAAGATTACTTTTCCAAAAAATTGTTCCATTTTTTCTCAATGTAATAACTAGAAGTGCGATTGACAATAGTGATCCGCATAAAAGAGATGCATAGCCCAATATCATCATAGTTACGTGCATTATTAACCACTCAGATTGAAGAGCGGGTACTAATATTGAAGATTGGTCTATTTCAGTTAAAAGACCTGAAGTAACAAAGCCTTGAGTCAACAGAACACTTGAACCGGTTATTGTACTTAAATAATTTTTATTTTTTTTTAAAAAAGGAACTATATGAATAAGCGAAAAACTCCACGAAAGAAAGATTAATGATTCCGATAAATCGCTTAGTGGAAAATGTCCCGAATAAACCCAACGCATAACTAATAATCCTGTTAGACAAAAAAAGGTAACTATCATCCCCTTTTCGGATGAATCATATAGTTGTACGATTTCATCTTCTAAAAAAAAACTTATTAGCCAAATTGTAATTCTGATTGAAACGATTGAAAAGGAAATATGAGTTAATATATGTTCTAAGGTTGCAAATATCATAAAAAATCTTAAAAAAGAAAAGAAGACTTTCTTAAATTGAAATTGGGAGTTGGATTTATTATACGATCTATTTATCTTTTTTAGAAGGTGGCATGCCGCCACTCGGACTCGAACCGAGATGCTCTAGCACTGCTTCCTAAGAGCAGCGTGTCTACCAATTTCACCATAGCGGCTTGTCTTGAACTTATAATAGTCTATGACTAAAAAATCGTCGAGAGTGAATAACTAAATGCAGTATACTATTTTTTCAGAACAGTTTACATTGCTGAATAAAAATTTATTCAAAGAACCAGTTGAGGGTTCGTTATTTTAGTTTAAGATTTTGGGGTTTTCGTGTATTTTAGATTTTATGCTTGAGCTCTTGGAACTAGAAAAGAAAGTTCTACCTCACTCAAGAGATAGAATTCAAAAAATGTACTTTATCAACGAACATAAATAAACTATAAAGCAGATAGAAAAAGAGATCTAAATTTTGATTATTCTATATTGTAATTTTGTAACTGTATCAAATATGTCGATGGGGAAAAAAGCCTCCCCATCTTCGAACTGAAACAAAGAAAGGTAAATCTTTTATCTTGTGTTTATTAGTTTGTCACTAAAACAAGTATTACTATTTTTTTTTAATTGAATAATCAAAAAAATTCTTATTTTTATTTTTTGATTTTAAATAAAAAAATAAAAGAATGAACTAAGTTATATTTCAGATTGATTAGACCAACTCACTAGATAATGGATTCAAATTTTATATAATTTTAATTGAATATAAAAAAAGAAGGTTGGGGGCCGGTTTTTTGAGTGGATTCCGATTTTTCCAACCCTTATTTACTTTACTTAATTAACTTAATTACTTTACGTAATTATTTAGTTGTTTGCTGTACAAAAAAACTTTTTGAATTCCCGGTAAAAAGGGATTTCCCTAACGAAAAAGCTTTTAACGCTGTCCAATACGCCCCCTTTTTCCAAATATTTTTACGAATACGCTTTTTTGATGTTGAAGTACGCTTTTTTGGAACTGCCATTTAAGATTTTAAAAAGGATTCCTTATTGTTATAGCTGGATGTGAAAGACATCTATTGTTTAAAACCAATTACTTAGTCTAGTTACGAAAGATATGTGAAAATTGAATCAATAAAAATAAAATAATAAAAAACTCTTAAAAGATGCTTTTTTTTCAGACTTTTTATTCCATCAAATATTTATTCTATAAAATATCTTTAAAATAGTTTGTCCTCATTGATACCTTTAGTTGGTATTATTTATGATTCAAGTCTATATCTGTCTATATCTATAGAACCTGCTGTGTGTGTCATACAAATTGAATTAGTTAAGTTTAACTTCTCTAAAAAAAGAATTAAAAAGTAAAAGACCCTTCTGTTTGGATTTTCATCATTTTATATTTTAGTTAAATGTAATACCCCACCCCGCAAAAAGGGTTTAAGATAAGAACCCAATTTTTGCTTAATGAAAAGATTATTTATATTAAGTGCTCAAAACTGGGGAAAGAGTATTTTGAATTTTCAAGATTAGAAATTTATAGCTTTCGTATCATTTGACCAAATGCAAACTCGTGGTTTGAATATTTGAAGGATTTAGCAAAAAAAAAATAAGGACATATAAAATTTAATTATAATTATAAGAGTTAAGTTAGTTTAACTTAGGCCATATCTTGATTTTTATTGACCCTTTTCAAATCAAAGAGGCGAGATCTGGTGAATCGGAAACTATTAATTAATAATAATTAAAAACCTTTTATGCAACATATATATCAATACGGGTGGATCATACCTTTGATTCCACTTTTAATTCCTATATTAATAGGGGTGGGACTTCTTCTTTTTCCAACGGCAACAAAAAATCTTCGTCGTATGTGGTCTTTTCAGAGTGTTTTATTGTTAAGTATAGTCATGCTTTTTTCGATCAATCTATCTATTCAGCAAATAAATCAAAATTCTATCTATCAATATGTCTGGTCTTGGGTCATTATTAATGATTTTTCTTTAGAATTCGGCTATTTGATCGATCCACTTACTTCTATTATGTCAATATTAATCACTACTGTTGGAATTATGGTTCTTATTTATAGTGATAATTATATGGCTCATGATCAGGCGTATTTGAGATTTTTTGCTTATATGAGTTTTTTCAGTACTTCCATGTTGGGATTAGTTACTAGTTCTAATTTGATACAAATTTATATTTTTTGGGAATTGGTTGGGGTGTCTTCCTATCTATTAATAGGATTTTGGTTTACACGACCTCTTGCAGCAAATG